CTATATATATAGAATTTATCTGTCCATTTCGTCCTTTTGGTCTCATTTAACATATAATATGCATTAAGATTCATAAAAAATTTTTATCCATTTGAAAAATGGAACCGAATCTGTCGGAAAATTCAATGACTATTTTTGGGGAATACTCGAGACGAAAAGGACGTTTTTATCTTATCTTTTAAGAAAAATATGGAAATAGTTACGGGATCATTGTCCATGTCAATTTGAATTCGAAATTCCGCGGACAATTCTAGTACAATTAAAAGTGGTCGTTAACTACCTATGCATCTGATCATATATGTATTATCATTATGTATTACAATAAAATGAAGGGGGTTTTCAATGCGAGATCTAAAAACATATCTTTCCGTGGCACCGGTACTAAGTGCGCTATGGTTCGCGTCTTTAGCAGGTCTATTGATAGAGATTAATCGTTTTTTCCCGGATGCGTTGACATTCCCCTTTTTTTCATTCTAGTTAGTGACGTGGAAAGGAATAAAGAAGATTAGAACTACAATGAAATATCGGTCACTAATCAAGTCTCCCCCTCTATTTTTCTTTTCTCTATTTCTCTTTTCTCTATTTTTTCTGATTTGTAGAATAAGGGAGGAAAGAGAAAGAAGAAAAGTGGATTCAACGGCTGTGGGATTCGGATTCCAATTCGAATAATCGAATAATAGAGGAATGGAAGTAGACTATAAAATGTGGGTCTAGCGAAGAGTATTATACAAGATACTTAAACGAAATCATGTACTGTGCTTTGAAATATCGTTTCGAAATCGTTGGATCTTATTTGAATATATTGATTGTAGCAAAATTTTTCATAATGTGAGTTCAAGTTAGCAACTTCTACTTTTTCTTTCTTCTTCATTTCGAATCGAAAGGAAAAGCGTTGAGTAAATAAAAAATCCAAAGGAGGTTCATGGCCAAGGGTAAGGATATCCGAATAACAGTTATTTTAGAATGTACTACTTGTGTTCGAAAGGTTGTTAATAAGGCATCAAAAGGCATTTCCAGATATATGACTCAAAAGAATCGGCACAATACGCCTAATCGATTGGAATTGAGAAAATTCTGTCCATATTGTTACAAACATACGATTCATGGGGAGATAACGAAATAGCTCGAACCGAGCACTTGCACCCTCCCCAGGAGGAGGAAAAATGCTATGCTAATTACCGCTAAGATAATTTGAATAGAAAGAAAATCCTATTGTTTTTATGTATTCTAATTCATTTTCTAGATCCAACCGAAATAGGATTTTCGGTTTAAAGAAATAAATTAAACAAACCATGGATAAATCCAAGCGACCTTTGCTTAAATCCAAGCGACCTTTGCTTAAATCCAAGCGATCTTTTCGTAGGCGTTTGCCCCCGATCCAATCGGGGGATCGAATTGATTATAGAAACATGAGTTTAATTGGTCGATTTATTAGTGAGCAAGGAAAAATATTATCTAGACGAGTAAATAAATTGACCTTGAAACAACAACGATTAATGACTCTTGCTATAAAACAAGCTCGTATTTTATCTTCGTTACCTTTTATTACTAATGAGAAACAAGGTGAAAGAAACAAGTCGACCGCGAGAGTCCGAAAGAAATATAAGTCAGACAGAAAGAAATATAAGTCGACTGTGAGAGACAAAAAAAATAGGCTTACTCTTTCGTCACTTGAATGAAAATTCACACCCGAACTCAAACGCAGATTGATGCTTTGTGCAAAAATCCGACAATCCGGACCGGCTTTGCTTCTCGTTTCGTAAGACAAAAACAAATCCAAAATCGGATTCAGAAGTCAAACTCCAAATTGTTGATTGAAAGTGTTGAGTCCTATTTATTTCTTTTTTGATTCATTTTGACTCTACTTTCCCGGAGGTCATTCTCCGGGGAACTCCGTTTAAATTACTCCGGCAGATTCCTTCCAATTTACTTTTTTTATGATTTCATTGGAAATTAGATAAAGACAGTTTTTATTTGCTATAGCTATTTGCGCAAGTATTTTACGATTAAGCAACAACTGTCTCTTGTATAGATCATGGATGAATTTACTATAGTTATAATATACCCACCCGTCACGAATTTCTGAATTGATTCGAGTGATCCACAAACGACGAAAATTTCTTTTTTGCCCATTCCTATCCCGATGAGACGAAGCCAAAGCTCTTATGTCTTGTTGAGTCTTTAAAAGACCTCCCCGAAAGCTTGATATAAATGAACGTGCTTTTCTTCTACGTCTCCGAGCTATATATCCCCGTCTAGTTCTGGTCATTGAATATGCATAAATCAAACGTTGTCGAATAACTAATTGATTTCCGTTCTTGCAGTTATTCTTTTTCCCCCTTCCTAGTCTATTAATAACCCAATGAGTTTTTCCAATGTATAAACGCAAAATTCCAATGGCTTTGGCTACGATAACCTTCCCGACCACGATTTTTTATTTTTTCGAGACCTTTGTTTTACCTCACAATTTGAAATTGGATTCTACTAGGTATTAAAAAGAAAATAAGAAATATAAATTCTAAAGCAATAGTGGATTCCATCGTTTCTATGGTTACTTCTTAAACGGTGAGGTCTTCTCTATACACCGGAGCCTTTAACTTCATTTAATTAATGCTATTGGGAACTTGTATAGTTCACATTCTTTAGCTCTACCCATGAATTATCCAGTAACTAGGTCTTCACAACGAGATCTACCTATACAGTAACGGTATTTAATTATGAGGGTTAGCTGGATAGCTGACCTTGTTAGTCCGTTCTTGCAAGAGGGTGGCTTAATCTTTGAAATTGAAACCAAGAGTTCCTCCGCGTAATGGATAAGCATTTGCTACCAATGGAGAATTCTTAAATTGAGGTGATTGAATTTACACCAAGGGAAACCATAAATTTCCTACACAATGAAAGGCATATGATCCATTTTCGTTTTTTAGATAGGAAATAGAGTTCATTTTTTCGTTCCAGCCTATTCACCGGTACTGACCTTTGATACTGGAAACTTGTTCGCTTTCCTTTGTTCTAGCTCATGATCTGAACGAGTCGCACATACAACCTAGTACACGTTCCTCGACGTTGAGGGCATCTCTTAAGAGCGGGCGATTTTGTAACATTTCTGATTGGCTGTCTTGTCTTTCTAATAAGTTGTTTAATAGTTGGCATGTTGAATCATAGATATAGATATAATTGGATGGTTTAGATCCATCCTAACCGGATTATTTTGAGTCAACTCGGTCGGTAGCGGTAATCTAAAATTAGGGATTTGCGCGAAATACAGGCTAGTATCATTTACGCCCGTCACGCCATTGAAGCCCTTCAAGCCCTACAGAATCAACAATTCCATAAGCTTTGGCTTCTTCTGGTGACAGAAAAACATCTCTTTCCATGTCTTCGAAGACCATCCAGAAAGGTTTGTGCGATCTTTGTACAAAAAAGTTTGTGATCTCTTCACGTAGTTTTAGCACCAAATCTGTGTCCGTGATTACCTCTTCCATGTAGCCTTGAATAAAAGTACTAGTAGGTTGGTGGATCATTACCCTGATGATATAACAAAATCAAAAGTTTTTCTATTGCACACGATGAAGGGAAGATAAAAGAAAGAGAAAAGAATAGCACGAAAAAAGATAGAATTGCACAACCGTACAGGCATCTTTCTATGCATTGCATACGGCTCTAGAATAAAATTGATCCTTATGCCCCCCCAACGAAAGAGAAAAATAGGATTGATTAGACCCCGCTCGGAAAATGATCAAATTACCACCCTTCCTTTCGTGGGAGTTAAAAACTACTATGATGGCTCCGTTGCTTTCTATATTTCTTTTTTGTCTATGATTAAGCAATCCCAAAGTTGCTTTTTATTTGATTAAATAACCTAAGGGAAAAAGAATTTTTTTCACTAGTTCAGAACATAAATATTATTAAGAGATCTGCCGTGTGAAAAAAAGTTTGTGACGCTGAACTGCACTGCCGATAGATAAGAACACATCGGAAATACCTTTTATCTCATACTACTCTCTCGATAAAAAATCTAATGCTTTGAAAAAAACTTTTGTATATCGAATTCAAAGTGCCATGCTATTATTACTTTTTTATTCATATTTCATATGGAGATTCATTTTTCATATGGCGAAGGCATAGTCGTCTTTTTTCTTTCAAATAAAACCTCATTGGCGCCAAGCGTTAGGGAATGCTATACGTTTAGTCTGTGAGCCTCCGGCCAGGATAAAAGCTGCCATTGAAGCGGCTACTCCCAGACAGAGTGTATGTACATCTGGTAGCACAAAATTTATCGCATTATGAACAGCCAGCCCATGCATTACTCCTCCACCCGTAGAGTTTATAAATAAAAATTGCTCTTGGTTACAATCGTCGATATTCAGAAATATCATAAGACCGACAATGTGATTTGCCGTCTCGGGACTAAGGTCTTTGAATAAAAAAAGTGCTCTTTCTCGATAAAGTCGGTCGATTAGGTTCAAATTGTATTCCGTAGGAACCGTACAGGCGCCGTTTGGCGCATACGGTTCGAAAAAATTTGCAAAAAAATCAATGTGTATATTCCAATCCCCTTTCGGATTTCAGAGCATGCTCTTTACTGACTCCTAATTTTTCTTCGATTTTTCAATAAAGATGAGTTTTGATTCCTTTCCTTAGAAAAAAGAATTCATTAACCGGATCGAATTCACTTTTCATTGATGTATTCTTTCATCGCGATCCAATCCAAATCACGATGTCATTTTCTTGTTCCAAACTGGGCCTCTTTTATCTTACTCTTTTTAGGTTTATACTCTACTCCGGGTAAAGATCTGCCCGCCTTCGATTTGCACATATAGGACAAATACTCCCCTTACCACTTCTTTTTTCTCAATCCGTACAGTCCGGCAAATATTTGAGGTCTTTATACATATTACTCGATTGATTAAGAGAACAGTTTCAAATCACTTCTATTTCCAAAGAAGATTTCTTTAGAATAGAGGAATCCCTTTATAAGGAGTAATGGTAGATATATTACCAATTGGTTTTTTTAAACGAAGTCTGGATATTTCAATTTCTTAGTCCAACCGAGCCAGCCATAAATTATTTGAATTGATAATAGTAATTTGAATCCCCTTAAAAAAAGGATCTAATTGCACTTCACGCTCCAAATTTTGGATGATCAAATTCATCTTTTTTGGGCGAAATAGAGGATCTCTTGATCGGGAAGAGAAGGGGGAAAGCCCATATGACCCAATAGATCTGCCAAGTCGCACTATAAGTCAACCCAAGTTGCTTCCTCGTCTTCGTCGTCAGGAATATCATAAGGTATTTTTGGCACACCAACAGGCATTAAATGAAAGAAAAAATAAAAAAAATACTAGACTTTAGATGTGAAAACGTAAGAAGGGTTTTATTGTTTTTAGAATATTGTTCTTTATCAAAAATGCATAAAGAAAGACAGAATGAATAAGATCAATTCTTAGAACGAGGCCCCTGTAATCATGAACAAGGATGGTCACATTCGTTTATAGAAAAGGCATCAAGCGGCCCATTGCGTATTGGTACTTATCGAGTATAGAATAAATCTGCTTCTCTTTTTTCCTACGAATGGAATTGTTCCATTATTGCTAATAGAATCAAACAAATTATGAACCCTTGCTCTGAACTAATCGCCCTCTCCTCGGAGGACGTAACATCGGCAGAGTATAGTCGTGTCCAATGCAATAAAGTTGCGTAGTGTCTTTTTTCTTTGATAAAGGGGTATTTTCATGGGTTTGCCTTGGTATCGTGTTCATACTATCGTATTGAATGATCCCGGCCGGTTGCTTGCTGTTCATATAATGCATACAGCTCTGGTTGCTGGGTGGGCCGGTTCGATGGCTCTGTATGAATTAGCAGTTTTTGATCCTTCTGACCCCGTTCTGGATCCAATGTGGAGACAGGGTATGTTTGTCATACCCTTCATGACGCGTTTAGGAATAATCAATTCATGGGGTGGCTGGGGTATCACAGGAGGGACTATAACATCTCCGGGTATTTGGAGTTACGAAGGTGTCGCCGGAGCGCATATTGTGTTTTCGGGCTTGTGCTTTTTAGCAGCTATCTGGCATTGGGTGTATTGGGATCTAGAAATATTTACTGATGAACGTACAGGAAAACCTTCGTTGGATTTGCCCAAGATCTTTGGAATTCATTTATTTCTCGCGGGGGTGGCTTGCTTTGGTTTTGGTGCATTTCATGTAACAGGCTTGTATGGTCCGGGAATATGGGTGTCCGATCCTTATGGACTAACTGGAAAAGTACAACCGGTAAATCCAGCGTGGGGCGTGGAAGGTTTCGATCCTTTTGTTCCGGGAGGAATAGCCTCTCATCATATTGCGGCTGGGACATTGGGCATATTAGCAGGCCTATTCCATCTTAGCGTTCGACCACCCCAACGTCTATACAAGGGATTGCGCATGGGTAATATTGAAACTGTCCTTTCCAGTAGTATCGCTGCTGTCTTTTTTGCAGCTTTTGTTGTTGCCGGAACTATGTGGTATGGTTCAGCAACTACCCCGATCGAATTGTTTGGACCGACTCGTTATCAATGGGATCAGGGGTACTTCCAACAAGAGATATATCGACGAATTAGTGCGGGGTTAGCCGAAAATCAAAGTTTATCAGAAGCTTGGTCGAAAATTCCTGAAAAATTAGCCTTTTATGATTACATCGGCAATAATCCGGCAAAAGGGGGATTATTCAGGGCGGGTTCAATGGATAACGGGGATGGAATAGCGGTTGGATGGTTAGGACATCCTATCTTTAGAGATAAAGAAGGTCGTGAACTTTTTGTACGTCGTATGCCCACTTTTTTTGAAACATTTCCGGTCGTTTTGGTAGATGGAGCCGGGATTGTTCGAGCGGATGTTCCTTTTCGAAGAGCCGAATCGAAGTATAGTGTCGAACAAATCGGTGTAACTGTTGAGTTCTACGGTGGCGAACTCAATGGAGTCAGTTATAATGACCCTGCGACTGTGAAAAAATATGCTAGACGCGCTCAATTGGGTGAAATTTTTGAATTAGATCGTGCTACTTTGAAATCCGACGGTGTTTTTCGTAGCAGTCCAAGGGGTTGGTTTACTTTTGGACATGCTTCATTTGCTTTGCTCTTCTTCTTCGGACACATTTGGCATGGTGCTAGAACCCTGTTCAGAGATGTTTTTGCTGGGATTGACCCAGATTTGGATGCTCAAGTAGAATTTGGAGCCTTCCAAAAACTTGGAGATCCAACTACAAGAAGACAAGTAGTCTGATCCAACCTTCTTTTGATGTCTTTCGAATCTATTTTCTTTTTATGATTTGTTAGTGATTTTGATATTGAGGGTAGCAGAGAAATCTTGCTTTGACTCCCCGTTTTTTTGTCTCTTGCTCTTTCGGTAGCCGGGAGATGGTCCCCAATAAAAGAAAGAAAAAACAAATAGGTATGGAAGCTATAATTGTAAATCACGATCGAATCTATGGAAGCATTGGTTTATACATTCCTCTTAGTCT